TCCAATGCTCCCTTCCGCCATGCATAAACTAAACCAACAATTAAGATAAGCACGAAAATTAAAGCTTCTATAAATACAGATACGCCCAATACATCAAAACTCATTGCCCATGGATAAAGAAAAACCGTTTCAACATCAAAAACAACAAAAACTAGAGCAAACATATAATAACGAATTCTAAATTGTAACCAAGCGTTGCCCATTGGTTCTATACCCGATTCATAACTAGAAAGTTTCTCCGGCCCTTTCCTAATCGGGGCTAAAATCCCAGAAATTAAAAATGCCAAAATAGGAATAAAACTTGATATTATTAGAAATGCCCAAAAAATATCATATTCGTAAAGCAAAAACATAGACGCACTCCTATGAACGTGGAAAGTATATCGGATTGGTTGATTCGAATTGAAGTTCTAAAGTCATTGATAACTAGTTAGTCAAAACAACAATTTATTTTGACCAAACCATCTAGTTTCCTTTGATTATTGCAGGGCATATCTCATTTCAAGATTTATCGACTGACTTGATCGGGATCCTATTTCCAGTCTACTTAATTTTTTTAGTTCAATTTTCTTTAATTGCTTTAGTTAGTATAACTCTAGATGTTATACTTAGACAAAGACAAATTTTCTTGTTTTTGCCTAGGATTCTTCCTAAAGCCTAAAGAAAGCAAATAGAATTCTTATTTTGTGTTTAAAATTTTTGAATTTATTATTCTTTTGATTATTTGAATTTTCTTTATAAAAATGCGAGTTCGGAATTTGGATTTTTTAGGAATAGAGTCGAAAGTTTTTTCTTAGTAATTTAGAATAGAACAAGTATTCAAATGTAAGAGAATGGGTAGGTATCTGTGGATTTCGAATATCTTAGTGTTGGTATATTCCGTTTATCAGATCTGGATGGGGTGGGGTTTTCTCTTGATTGAATACAGAAAAAGAAGACCACCCCCCCTTGTTTTGGTGTGCTTCGCCGGGTCTTGGTAAGGTATACCAAAGAAAAGGAGTATCGCTAGCTTAACCCCTTGATTGTGGGCAGAAAAATGCATATGGAATTTCCCTTCGACAATTAATGACGAAGGGTTGGTTTGTTTGGAAAAAGATCGATTCGATTCCTTGAAATATGATATGTTTTTTCGGTTTTCTGTTCTGCTTTAAATGATTCCCGTGAGTGAGTTTCTAGGACAAATTTTGTTTCGATGAACCAACCGGTCAGTTATAAGCAACAAACAAGAATGAAGAAATCAAAATTATACAATTTTTTATTTCAAATGAAAATTTGGAATTTTATTCATTTTTTTTATAGGGCTCTAGGGCTATACGGACTCGAACCGTAGACCTTCTCGGTAAAACAGATCAAACTTATTATTATCAAAATGATCTGAACTGTTTCAAAGACCCAACATGCATTTTTTTTTTGCATTGGGCTCTTTCATTAACTGATAGAAATATCAGCCAATCTGCCATATTTTTTCTTGACAGAAAAATAAGATAAGGAGATGGCTCCATGTGCTCTGATTCATTATTTGGGATTCTAATTCAGAGCACTACCAAAGTGTTTCAAAGGTGAAGTTATTTTGACGTAGGTCTGCCTTTGGCCTAGAATTTTAAGTTAAATGAAGTCTCTATCGTTCGGCTTAAAAAATCCAATATGAAACTTCATACACCTTCAAGTTCATAGGACGAAAAGATATTTTTTGAGGGCCTTATACTCATTATGCCTAGCATTGAATATACTGCTATTCACCTTATCAATATCTCAAGGCGGAGCCTGTTTGGTACCTACAAAGGGCACTCAAATAGGACCGAACCTCTCGTCAGGCTATTGTTCTCTTTTCTCTTAAAGTTATTATGGAGTAAGACATCGATTTCTCAATAAGATCCATTTTTTGGATTGTATGGTGGATTCCCCTGAAAAACATTGGCGCGCGTGTAAACGAGGTGCTCTACCAACTGAGCTATAGCCCTTAGTGCTTGTGATGCATATTTTATCATGTATATAATTTGTTGTCAAGATCAATATTCTATGATCCAACATCCGAAATTTTTGAGTGGTATTGGTTCGATTATTGTTGCTTATAAGGAATATGATATTTATAATCCATCGATAGGATGGGTTCCATTTGGTTCTCTTTAGGATAATAAGTGACCTACTTAACTCAGTGGTTAGAGTATCGCTTTCATACGGCGGGAGTCATTGGTTCAAATCCAATAGTAGGTAGAACTTATTAGATACCGGAGTCAACGGTATCTAATAAGTTTTTTGTCCCACCCTTATTTTTATAGATTTTTTATTTATTTCATTTTTGAATTGCGTTGTATCTAAATTGGATTCTGCTTGATTGGATTATGTCGAGTGAATCCAATCAAAATAGGGTTTAGAAACAGAACCTCTTTTGATTATTTGAACGCACCAACTAGTTATGAAATTGCATTGACAGCCTCGACTCTTGTCCTAGCTCGTCGAAGAGCTAGATTTGCCTCAATTATTTGTCTCTTTCCTTCAG